AACTTTTTCTTAGGTAAATAAATTTCGAAATGTTTCTGTAAAATGTGCCATATTTTTTTTACATCTTCTATGCGAAAATGCTCAATTCTCATAAGATCTTCTTGACTATTACTCAAAAGGTCCAATAATGTATGTATATTGGACCTTTTAAGACAATTATAAGTCCTGGGAGGCAATTCTAATTGGTCAATAAAAATACATTTCAATGCATTTCCCTTTTTGTTTTTCCTTATATTAGCCTTAGCCAACCCATCATCAAAGGGAAAAAGGGGTAAAGTCACCCTGTTTTGATTGTCCTCTAAATGAGTGTCCCGTTCCTCCGCGTGTAAAAAAGGAATAAATAAATCAATCAAATTACGGGAAGCTTCGTGAAGTGCTTCTTTAGGGGTTAAACTCCCATTTGTCCATATTTCGAGGAAAAGTATCTCTTGTTTCTCGTTCCCATTCCCATAAGAATGAATACTATGATTCACATTTCGAACAGGCATGAATACAGCATCTATAGGGTAACTTCCATCTTGATAGTTAGATGGGGTTTTCATACGATATCCGCGATTCCTCTCGATTTTTAATTCAATACACAAATCAATTGGCTCTGTCAGGCTAGCTATATGTTGTGTAGTATCAACTATTTCCACGGAGGGTGGTGAGATGATATCTTGAGCAGTTACATATCTAGGACCCCTGACGCAAATAGATGCGTCGAGAGTTCCATACAGATTACTTCTCAATACAATTTCTTTTAAATTCATGAAAATTTCATGTACAGATTCTTCAATACCGGCTATCATAGAATATTCATGCGGTACCTTATCGGATTTTGCACGTGTGATACATGCTCCTTCTATTTCCCCAAGTAGAGCCCTTCGCATCGCGATACCTATCATATCTGCTTGACCCTTCATAAGCGGGAACAGCATGAAACGCGCATAATGAAGGCGCTTACTGTCTACTCTTGATTCAACACACTTCCACCGTAATGTTCGAGTGGATACTGCGACTTCTTCTCGAACCATACTAATATTATTTGATCAGATTTCTGAATCATTTATTTCTCTTGAAATTAAAATAAAAAGGGTTCAATTCTTATTTTTATTTTTACACACGTCTTTTTTTAGGGGGTCTACATCCATTATGTGGCATAGGGGTTACGTCACGTACGAAACTTAATAGTATACCGCTTCTACGAATAGCTCGTAATGCTGCATCTCTTCCGAGACCAGGACCCTTTATCATGACTTCTGCTCGTTGCATACCCTGATCCACCACTGTACGAATAGCATTTCCTGCTGCGGTTTGAGCAGCAAATGGTGTCCCTCTTCTTGTGCCCTTGAATCCACAAGTGCCCGCGGAGGACCAAGAAACCACCCGACCTCGTACATCTGTAACAGTTACAATGGTATTGTTGAAACTCGCTTGAACATGAATAACTCCTTTTGGTATTCTACGTCCAGTCTTACGTGAACCAATACGTCCACTCCTACGTGAACCAATTCTTGGTATAGGTTTTGTCATATTTTATCATTCTCATAAATATGAGTCAGAGATATACGGATATATCCATTTCATGTCAAAACAGATCCTTTTTTTGTACATCAGGTCCTTTGGAGAGTCCCCTTTTAAAAGGATTACCCCTTTACCCCTGTCTCTGTTTATGTCTCGGGTTGGAACAAATTACTATAATTCGTCCCCGCCTACGGATCAATCGACATTTTTCACAAATTTTCCGAACAGAAGCCCTTATTTTCATATTTGTCATTCCTTAACTTAAATCCGAATCCACTCCTTGGAAGAAAATAAGTCTCTTGATAATTTTGAACCTCTAATTGTATCCGCACCCCATGAAAGGAATGTTTCAAGAGGCGCCTAATTGTTCGAATCTTTGTTGCGAAGTCTATAAATTATACGTCCCCTGGTTGAATCATAACGACTTACTTCGATTTTGACTCTATCTCCGGGTAATATCCGTATAAAACTACGTCGGATCCTCCCCGAAACATAACCTAGAATCAGATCCTCATTATCTAAACGAACCCGGAACATACCATTGGGAAGTGATTCAGTAATTAAACCCTCATGAATCAATTTTTGTTCTTTCATTCCCGGTAACCCCCTTGAAGTAGCAACTAATGGAGGAGAAGTGATATTAAACAACCTGCCTTTCCTTTCTTTTTCACAAATAGGAAGTTACGGGATATCAGCGGGATTACCATATATAACACAAAATTTCTCCTCCAATCCTTTTTAGTCGAGCCTCTCGATCCGTCATTATCCCTCGTGAAGTCGAAAGAATGACAATCCCCATTCCGCCCAAAACCCTAGGAATTCGTTGATAGTTGGAATATATTCGTAAACCAGGTCGGCTGATACGCTTTAAAATATTTCTATATGTTCCTTTCCTATTCCTTCTATGTCGCAGGGTTGAAACCAATAAATGTTTATTGTCTTCTCGATGTTTCCTAACGTTTTCAATAAAACCTTCTCGTAGAAGTATTCTAAC